AACCCAAGTCAATTCACGAGGTTTTTTAAAACCACCAGTGAGATACACACGAAATACGTGCAGAATCATCATTAGGACCATCATACTTGCCGACCATCGATGAACTGATCGGATTAACCAACCAAAGTTAACTTCAGTCATTATATATTGAACAGAAGCAAAAGCCTCTGTAACGGTCGGACGATAATAAAAAGTCATAGCAAACCCCGTAGCTACTTGTACTAAAAAACAAGTAAGCGTAATTCCTCCTAGACAATAAAATATGTTGACGTGAGGAGGAACATATTTACTAGTTATATCATCTGCAATTGCCTGAATCTCAAGACGTTCTTCGAACCAATCATAGATTTTATTGAGATAGGTAAACCAAGGAGACCCCCCCCGAGAACCGTATATGAAAATTTCATCTCGTACGGCTCAAACAGAAACACCCCAATACTATAGTTCTAACGGATGTGTGGAATAGAAAGTTTCAATTTTATTAATTCTATGATTCCATTTTTTCTTAAGATATGAAAGAATAAAAACCCGAAAACTATTCTTTGTGGTTATAATGCCAAAAAATCAAGTCGGCTCATTCGTCTCTATATTGATCGTTATAGGCCTCTTGAATCTTCTATTTACCTATTTTCTTTGTTGTTATTTATGTGTAATGCGGCTTTACTGCTGTTTTTTTTTTTATTGATAGGAATTCTCTTGTTAAGACCCTATGAATCAATTAAAACCTCAGATTCATACTAGAACCACGATGATTCAATAAAACCTTCTCAAACTAAGTCCCAAAATTCCCTGAGTTAAGAACCGTTGGATCATCACTTATTCAATGACTAGATCTAATGACGAAAAATCAAAAGAAATCTTTGTCCTTTGATCAAAATAAGCATAAACGGAAGTTTGAAAGAATAAAAATCTTTCTATTTATAACTTCTAACTCTTTTAAAAATTTTTTGAAGTCCGGCCACGAGGTCTGACTATTAAGTATGAATCATAGTTCTAATACTTTAGTAATCTATAGTAATCTATTTCATATATTCCGTGCTCCAGATACTAAAACGAATATCCGACGAAGTAAAACCATCTCTATCAAGATGACAGATCTATTCTCTGTACTAGCCATAGGATCAATTATACCAAGTCACACACTCATATTCCGGAAATACAGAAAAAAAGAAATTCCACGGTCGAACTACCAAAATAGAATGGGATAAAAATCAGAAAACTAAACGCTTCACTTTGGATTGAAAAAGCTAGTTAATGGTTCTTGTAAATCTAATTCATTGAAATTCCATCCAGTAAAATGGAAGAATTATAAATCTCCAAAATAATAGATAGAAATACTGCAAATAGAGCCATTGCAAGACCCATCAAAGGAGTAGTTCCCCAACCAGGAGCTACTTTACCATATTCTGAATTCAATGGTTTCAATAAACTCCCGGCATTAGTTCGTTTTGGGCGGCCAGATCTAGAACTACCCTCAACGGTTTGTGTAGCCATAATATTTTATATTCATTAAGATCTGTTGACTTTGTATACCATTCCGTTGTAAATAAATGATCTTATCATAGATCCATTGTGGTCTTAAAACTACATAATGTCTTAAAACTATATAATAATGGAAACAGCAACCCTAGTCGCCATCTTTTTATCTGGTTTACTTGTAAGTTTTACTGGGTACGCCTTATATACTGCGTTTGGGCAACCCTCTCAACAACTAAGAGATCCATTCGAGGAACACGGGGACTAGTCGAAGTAATGATCCTCCCACTATTGGGAGGATCATTACTTTCAATTGAGATAATGAAAAATCATTTCACCCTTTTACTTTTTAGTTGGAACTTTAGGCGGTTCGCGAAAAAAGATAGCGAAAAAAATTATTCCTAGAGTTGAGACTAAAAGGAATGTATAAACCAATGCTTCCATAGATTCGATCGTGGTTTACAATTATAGCTTCCATACCTGTTTATTTTGGACCGTCTCCCGGATAAAGAAAGAACAAAAGTCAAAGAAAAGGCAGCGAGTCAAATGTCAAATCAAGATTTATCCGGTACCCCAACCTATAGTCAGTCAAATAAAATAAAAACGAAAAGTAACAAAGCAATATTGTATCAAACTACCTGTCTTCGTGTAGTTGGATCTCCAAGTTTTTGGAATGTTCCAAATTCCACTTGAGCATCTAAATCCGGATCAATACCAGCAAAAACATCTCTAAACAAGGTTCTAGCACCATGCCAAATGTGTCCGAAGAAGAAGAGCAAAGCAAACGAAGCATGCCCAAAGGTAAACCAACCCCTTGGACTGCTACGAAAAACACCATCGGATTTCAAAGTAGCACGGTCTAATTCAAAAATTTCACCCAATTGAGCACGTCTAGCATATTTTTTCACAGTAGCAGGGTCGCTATAACTGACTCCATTCAGTTCGCCGCCATAGAACTCAACAGTTACACCTACTTGTTCGACACTATATTTTGATTCTGCCCTTCTAAAAGGAACATCGGCTCTAACAATTCCGTCCCCGTCGACCAAAACAACTGGAAATGTTTCAAAAAACGTCGGCATACGACGTACAAAAAGTTCATGCCCCTCTTTATCTCTAAAGATAGGATGTCCTAACCACCCAACAGCTATTCCATCCCCGTTGTCCATTGAGCCCGCTCTGAATAATCCCCCTTTTGCCGGATTATTGCCGATGTAATCATAAAAAGCTAGTTTTTCAGGAATTTTAGACCAAGCTTCGGATAAACTTTGATTTTCGGCTAAGCCAGCACCAATTCTTCGATATATTTCTTGTTGGAAGTATCCTTGATCCCATTGATAGCGCGTGGGACCAAACAATTCAATCGGGGTAGTTGCTGAACCATACCACATAGTTCCAGCAACTACAAAAGCTGCAAAAAAGACAGCAGCAATACTACTGGAAAGGACGGTTTCAATATTTCCCATACGTAATCCTTTGTATAGGCGTTGGGGTGGACGAACACTAAGATGAAAAAGACCTGCCAATATACCTAAGGTCCCTGCTGCAATATGATGAGAAGCTATTCCTCCCGGAACAAAAGGATCAAAACCCTCCACACCCCACGCTGGATTTACGGCCTGTACCCTTCCGGTTAGTCCATAAGGATCGGACACCCATATTCCAGGACCATACAATCCTGTTACATGAAATGCACCAAAACCAAAGCAAGCCACCCCTGAGAGAAATAAATGAATTCCAAAGATCTTAGGCAAATCCAAAGAGGGTTTTCCTGTACGTTCATCAGTAAATATTTCTAGATCCCAATACACCCAATGCCAGATAGCTGCCAAAAAACACAAGCCAGAAAACACAATATGTGCCCCGGCCACACCTTCGTAACTCCAAATACCCGGATTCGTTACAGTCCCCCCTGTAATACTCCAACCGCCCCATGAATTCGTTATTCCTAAACGAGTCATGAAGGGTATAACGAACATACCCTGTCTCCACATTGGATCAAGAACAGGATCAGAGGGATCAAAAACGGCTAATTCGTATAGAGCCATCGAACCGGCCCAACCAGCAACCAGAGCTGTATGCATTATATGGACAGAAATCAAACGACCGGGATCATTCAATACGACGGTATGAACACGATACCAAGGCAAACCCATGGAAATACCCCTTTATCAACGAAAAATAGACACAATGTAACTTTATTGCATTGGAAAAAGCTATGCTATAGACCCCTTTTTTAGGGGATTCTCTCGGGGAAAGGATTAATATTTGTTTGATGCTTTTCGTAATAATTACTTTTAGTAATAATGAAACTATTTTGTTCGTAGGAACAAAAAGAAGCAGATCTATTCTACACCCGATAAGTAACAATACGCAATGGTAAGGGGGTTGATACCATTTTATATGAGTGAATATATATATATTTGTTCATCATTCAAAGGACTCATTTGTAAGAATTTTCCTTTATTCATTTTGTCTTCTTTTTTTATGAACTTAGTCAATCTATGGAGAAAATAGGATAATAAAATCAATAGTATTAGGCCACTAAACCCACTGTTACGCTTTCACATCAAAGTGAGATATAGTACTTAATTTTTCTTTTATTTAATGCCTATTGGTGTTCCAAGAGTACCTTTTCGAAGTCCTGGAGAGGAAGATGCATTGTGGATTGACGTATAGTGCGACTTGTCAGATATATTGGGCATACGGTATTTCCCCGTTCTCTTCCCCGATCGAGATATCCCCTCTTTCGCCCAAGAAAGATTGATTCAATTATCAAAAATTTGGAGCGTGAAGTGCAATTAGATCCATTTTTTAGGGAGGGTATACGGACTAATATTATCAATTAGAATAATTTATGGTTGGCTTGGTTAGACCAATCAAATGAAGTATCCAGGCTCCGTTTAGAAATAAAACCAATTGGTAATAAATATATTTATGATTACGACTTAATATCATATTTATATAATATTTTAGTTATTTCTATTTATTTAGATATTTAGAAATAGAAGTGATCTCAAACTGTTAATCAGTCGAGTAATATGATAAATGCGTTGAATATTTGTTGGAAGACGTGAAATAAATTGAAAAAAATAAAAATAAAAATGGGGAAGTCATAGCAAAAGGACGTGGTATTGGGGCATTTGTCCTATATGTACAAATCCAAATCGGGCGGATCTTTACTCGGAGTAGAGCATAAACCTAAAAAAATTGAAGAAGCCCAGTCAGGAACAAGAAAATTACATCGCGATTTAGATTGTATCTCGATGAAACAATACATCAATGAGAAGTTAGTCAGATAAGTTTAGCAATTTTTTTTAGATAAACAAAACAGGCCAAAACTCATCTTTCTTGAAAAATGAAAGAAAAGTCCATTTTATAAGTTAAAAAAACCTGTTAGGAAAAAAAAGCTAGAATCTACACATTGATTCCTTTTTTTCATGATTTTTGTTGAACCGTATGCATCAAAAGGTGCATGTACGGTTTCTAAGGGATATCATTTTATCCCAATCAACCGACTTTATCGAGAAAGATTACTTTTTTTAGGCCAAGGGGTTGATAGCGAGATCTCGAATCAACTTATTGGTCTTATGGTATATCTCAGCATAGAGGATGATACCAAAGATCTGTATTTGTTTATAAACTCTCCTGGCGGATGGGTAATACCCGGAGTAGCTATTTATGATACTATGCAATTTGTGCGACCAGATATACAGACAATATGCATGGGATTAGCCGCTTCGATGGGATCTTTTATTCTTGTTGGAGGGGAAATTACCAAACGTCTAGCATTCCCTCACGCTCGGCGCCAATGAGTTTTTTATTTGATTTGAGAGAAAAAAAGAAAACTATGCCTTCGCACTATATGAATATTAAGTAATAATAGCATGGCACTTCGAATTCGATATGAGAAATTTTTTTTAAACCCTTAGATTACGTATCGAAAGAGTAGTATGAGATAAAAAGGCATTTTCGATTTTAGCCAATCTATCGGGAGGCCTATTTCAGCGTCACAAACTTTTTTGTTTTCACAGCAGGGGCTCTTAATCTTAACAATTTTTAGGTTATGAAAGAATATGAAAATAAATCTTGTTTTTTTATTTGAAAAAAAAAAAAAGAAACTTTGGGATTGCTAAATAACAGATGAAATAAATATATAAAGCAACGGAACCATCATAGTATTTTTCTAGTATTTTTGAACTACTACAAAAGGAAGGATGGTTATTGGATCATTTACCAACCCGAGTCTGATAGACCCTATCATTTATTTTCTATTTCTTCGATGTAAGTAAGGTAAGGTAAAAAAAGCGAATTCCATTATAGAGCCGTATGCAATGCGCAAAAGATGCCTGTACGGTTGTTCAATTATATCTTTTTGATTATTCTTTATCTCCTCACTTTCATCATGCGAGATAGAAGAAACATTTTTTATGTTATATCATATATTATCAGGGTAATGATCCATCAACCTGCTAGTTCTTTTTACGAGGCACAGACGGGAGAATTTGTCCTGGAAGCGGAAGAGCTGCTGAAGCTGCGCGAAACCATCACAAGGGTTTATGCACAAAGGACAGGCAAACCCCTATGGGTTGTATCCGAAGACATGGAAAGAGATGTTTTTATGTCAGCAACAGAAGCCCAAGCTCATGGAATTGTTGATCTTGTAGCGACTGAATAAAAAAGAAAAAGAACAAGGATTTCACATGAATTCGTGATTTGGTATTTTATCTTCTTACCGGATTTAATATTCTATTTATTAATTTCTTAATATAGAAATTAAAAATATAGAAAAAAAAAAAAAAAAAATAAAGAATTCCTAAGCATCCGGTTAAGATCGATCTAAACCAGCACATTATATATATGATTCAACATGCCAACTATTAAACAACTTATTAGAAACACAAGACAGCCAATCAGAAATGTCACGAAATCCCCCGCTCTTGGAGGATGTCCTCAGCGACGAGGAACATGTACTAGGGTGTATGTGCGACTCGTTCAGACCATGGACTAGGACAAAAGAAAGAAAACAATTGATCCAGTATCACCGATCCGTACCAGTGAGTAGGATAGAATAGAATGGACGAACTCCATTGAATATTCAATATCTTAAAAAAAGATCTATCCTTCGATTGGGGTATCAAATGTATGGTTCCCGTTGGTGCAAATCCAATCACCTCAATTTAAAATTTAAGATGAGAAAGGATTCCCCATTGATAGCAAATGGTATTCATTAAGCAGGGGAAATCTTATTTTAAAAAGTCAAAATTTTAGGCCTTATTCTTGCAAGAACGGACTAACAGGGTCAGCTACTCAGCAAATCTTCATAATTAAATACCGTTACTGTATAAATAGATCTCGTTGTGAAAGACCTAGTACTAGATAATTATGGGTAGAGCCAAAGGGTGTGAACTGTACAAGTTAACAATAACATTGATTAAATGAAGGAAGGGCTCCGGTGTATAGAGAGGACCTCGCCGTTTAAGAAGTAACCATAGAAACGATGGAACCCACTATAATCCATTTTTATTTATTACTTTTTTATTTACTATGTGTTTTTGATACCTAGTATCAATACAATTTTGATTTCTAGGCGAAATGCCTAGAAAAAAATCGTGGTCGGGAAGGTTAGAGTAGCAAAAGCCATTGGAATTTTTATTTTATACATTGGAAGAATCCGTTTTGTTATTAATAGACTAGGACACGGGAAGGGAATAACTGAAAGAAAGGAAATCAATTAGTTATTCATCAAAGTTTCATTTATTCAATGACCAGAATTAAACGAGGGTATATAGCTCGAAGACGTAGAACAAAAATCCGTTTATTTGCATCAACTTTTCGAGGGGCTCATTCAAGACTTACTCGGACTATTACTCAACAGAAAATAAGAGCTTTGGTTTCGGCTCATCGGGATAGGGGTAGACAAAAGAGAGATTTTCGTCGTTTGTGGATTACTCGTATAAATGCAGTAATTCGAGACAAGAAAGTATACTTTAGTTATAGTAAGTTAATACACAATCTGTACAAGAAACAATTGCTTCTTAATCGTAAAATACTTGCACAAATAGCTATATTAAATAAGAGTTGTCTTTATATGATTTCCAATGAGATCATAAAATAAAGAGAGTGAAGGGAATCCGTTGGAATGGTTTAAATGGAGTTCCCTGGAGAATGAACTCTGGGAAGGTAGAGTAGAAATTAGTATGATAAAATATGAAAAAGTCGTCAAAATGAAAATGAAGAAACATGTTGAATAAAAAATATTTCTTATTCTTCTATTCTTCCCCAATTTTTTTTTTTTTTTTTTCAAACGACACGACAATCAAATCTGGATTTCCTATTTTTAGAAAAAAAAGCGTCAATCCACATTTGAGTTTGGATTGGGATTTTTTTTGATTCAATTCAAGAGTCAGCCTATTTTTTTCTGGTTCTAAGACCAGTAGTTCTAGCGGTTGACTCGCTTCTTTCAAATTGTTTCTCATTATTCAGAAAAGGTAACGGAGATAAAATACGAGCTTGTTTTATAGCAATAGTAATTAATCGTTGTTGTTTTAAGGTCAATCGATTCACCCGTCTAGATAATATTTTTCCTTGTTCGCTAATAAATCGACTAATTAAACTCATGTTTCTATAATCAATTCGATCCCCCGATTGGATCGGAGGCAAACGCCTACGAAAAGATCGCTTGGATTTAAGAAAGATTCGCTTGGATTTATCCATGGTTTGTTTATTCCTTATCCTAAAGAAAAGATCCTAATCCTATTTCTTAATTCTCCATCACGGTTGATCTGATCGAAATAGGATTTGGTTTGTTTATATTAAAATTAATATATATTATATATTGTTATATATTAGATATATCTAATATGTCATTTTTGATCTTCCTTGGAACGGAAGACTGACACACGAGTGACCGGTTCGATCTATTTCTTTATCTCCCCGTGAATCGTATGTTTGTAACAACAGGGACAGAATTTTCTCAATTCCAATCGACTAGGCGTATTATGTCGATTCTTTTGAGTAATATATCTGGAAATGCCCGTTGATTCCTTATTAACACGATTTCGAACACAACTGGTACATTCCAAAATCACCGTTACTCGGACATCTTTACCCTTGGCCATGAGCCTCCTTTGGTTTTTGATTCATTCAACTCTTTGATTTTCCGATCCGAAACGAGGAAGAAGAAAGGAACAAAAAAAACAGGTAACTCGAAATCGAATTATGAAAGAAAGGTTTCGTTGCAATAAATCAATATAAATCAATATAGTAATAATAACAATATATTAATAAGTAAGTAATATAATGATTTCTAACTATATTATTTAGAATTTTAAATTGCCGTACAGCATTTAATTTTTATTTAAGTATCTTGTATGATATTGTTGCCCCAACCATCACATTTTACTCTATTTTTTATTAATTTTATTTAAATTTGAGCCTGGCCCGAATTACTAGTTTCACCGAGGGGGAATCCCCTTTTTGTTTTTCTAACGTATATTCGAAAAAAAAAAGAAGGGAAGGGATTAGTTACAGATATTTGATTCTATCTCTAATCCTCTTCCCCCCCTACCATATCAATAACTAGAATGAAAAAAAGGGGAATATCAACGCATCCGGAAAAAAACGATTGATCTCTATCAATAAACCTGCTAAAGACCCGAACCATAGAGTACTTACTACCGGTGCCACGGAGAGATATGTTTTTAGATCTCGCATTTTAAATTCTCCTCCTTCTTTATTATTTCTAATACATAATGCTAATACATATATAACCAGATGTGTATATGTACTTAATGACTGACCGCTTGTATTTGTACGCGGAATTCCTAATTCAAGTTGAAATGTACAAAATAGATCGTACTTTTCCGAATCTTAAAAGAAACAAATAGGCCCCTTTAGGCCCGAAATTCTCGAAAAATAGTCATTTTTTACAGGGTCTCATATTTATTTCATACTTTAATATAATAGAAATATAATAATATAATAGAAATATAATAGAAGTCTTTTACTATTTTTAATATAATTATATGTTATATGAGACCAAAAAGAAGAAATGACAAGATATTTGTGTATATCAATGGAAGAAATAAAGATATGGAAAACAAAACAGGGATTCTCTACAATGACACTGTAGACCAATTGAAAGGGATGTAGCGCAGCTTGGTAGCGCGTTTGTTTTGGGTACAAAATGTCACGGGTTCGAATCCTGTCATCCCTACCTATTACTTATCTTCTGAACAGTAACGGGGGATCAATTGAGATCGATTAAAAGAAAATTGGATATACATAAAAAATCTTTAATTTTATTATAGTATATATGCAAGACGTATTGGGGTCACAAAATATTCATTGTGATAATAAAGCGCTCTTAGTTCAGTTCGGTAGAACGTGGGTCTCCAAAACCCGATGTCGTAGGTTCAAATCCTACAGAGCGTGATTCTGTGTTCTTGTTAGTCGCGCTAGGTCGAAAATTACCACCGAAAAAATGAAACCAATCTAATTTTGACCTCCCGCGAATTAAAGG